GAAGAATATCTTTTTCCGGAAAAAGATAAGGAGAAAGATATCTTCGGATTTGAAAAACCTCTTCTAACCATTGTTTTCAATTATAAACGATGGAATCGTCCATTGCGATATATAAAAAATGATCGATTTGAAAATGTCGTAAGAAATGAAATTTCACAATTTTTTTTTCATACATGTCAAAGTGATGGAAAAGAAAGAATATCTTTTACGTATCCACCCAATTTGTCAACTTTTCTAAAAATGATGCAAACAAAAATTTATCTCTTCACAACAGAAAAAATCTCCTATGATGAATTGTCTAATTATTGGAGCTCTACTAATGAAGAAAAAATAAAGAAACTAAACAATGATTTTCTAAATAGGGCCAAAGTTCTAGATAAAGAATTTACTCCTCTGGATATATTCGAAAAACGAATTCGATTGTGTAATGATGAGACTAAAACAAAATACTTACCTAACATATATGATCCTTTCTTGAACGGACCTTGTCGTGGACGAATGAAAAAATGTTTTTCATCCTCAATCAAAAGGGAAAGTGACACAAAAAATTACATTTGGATAAATAAGATTCATGGTATCCTTCTTAATATTATTCTTAATATTAATAGTAATTATCCAGAATTTGAACAGAAAATGGATACATTTAATAGAAAATCATTATTAACTGAAATTCGTTTTTTTCTGAACTTAATCAGTAAATTTTCGGGAAAATCAGTATCAAACTTGAATTTTGAAGCATTTTATTTATTTCGAGAACATAAACAAGTAAAAATGGATTCCGAAGAAAAAAAAAGAAAAATCAAATTCTTATTCGACACAATTAGAACTGATCTGAACGATAAAACAATTGTAAATAGAAAAAAATGTATTGGAATAAAAGAAATAAGTAAAAAAGTTCCTCGATGGTCATATAAATTAATCGACGAATTGGAACAACTGGAGGGAAAAAATGAAGCAGAGAATTATCAGATTCGTTCCAGAAAAGCCAAACGTGTAGTGATTTTTACTAATAATTCACAGAATAACGATACTTATAGTGATACTAGGGATGCTGATAATACTGATAAAAAAAAGGAATTGGCTTTAATACGTTATTCCCAACAACCAGATTTTCGGCGAGACATAATAAAAGGATCTATGCGCGCTCAAAGGCGTAAAACAGTTACTTGGAAACTCTTTCAAAGAAGTGTGCATTCGTCTCTTTTTTTGGACAAAATTGAGAAACCCTTGTTCTTTTATCTTGATATTTTCGAGCCAATGCAAATATTTTTTATGTTCAAAAATTGGATGCGGAAAAAGACAGAATTTAGAATTTCGGATTATACAGAGGAAAAGACAAAAGAAAGTGAGAAAAATGAGGAGGCCAAAAGAAAAAAAAACGAAAAAGAGGAAAAAAGACGTATAGAAATAGGAGAAACCTGGGATAGCATTATATTTGCTCAAGTAATAAGAGGTTTTTTATTAATAACCCAGTCGATTCTTAGAAAATATATTATATTACCTTCATTGATAATAACTAAAAATATCGTTCGTATACTATTATTTCAATTTCCCGAATGGTCAGAAGATTTTAGGGATTGGAATAGGGAAATTTATATTAAATGCACCTATAATGGCGTTCAATTATCCGAAAGAGAATTTCCAAAAAAATGGCTAACAGACGGTATTCAGATAAAGGTATTATTTCCTTTTCGTCTGAAACCTTGGCACAGATCTAAGCTACGATCCTCTGAAAAGGAAAAGGATCCAACGAAAAAAAAAAAAGCGAAAAAAAGGGACTTTTGTTTTTTAACAATTTGGGGAATGGAAGTAGAATTGCCCTTTTCTGGTTATCCCAGAAATCGATTTTCATTTTTTGATCCCATTTTTAAAGAACTAAAAAAAAAAATGAAAAAATTGAAAAATTCTTTTTTTCTGGTTCTAAAAGTTTTAAATGAAAGAACAAAATTTTTTCTAAATGTCTCAAAAGAAACAGTAAAATGGATCATCAAAAGTATTCTCAAAAGTATTCTATTTCTAAACGAAAAAATAAAACAACTCCGAAATTCTTTATTTCTATTTAGATTCAAAAAAATGTATGAATTGAGTGAAAGCGAAAAAGATTCAACAATCAGTAAGAAGAATCTAATGATTTACGAATCGCCCATTCCAATTCAATCTATTAATTGGATAAATTCTTCATTAACAGAAAAAAAAATAAAAGATCTGAATGCTAAAACAAAGACAATCAGAGAGCAAATAGAAAAAACGACAAAAGAAAAGAAAAGGGGGTTTATAACTTCAAAGATAAATATTAGTTCGAACAAAACAACTTATAATGCTAAAAGATTAGAATTACAAAAAAATATTTGGCAGATATTACAAAGAAGAAATCTTCGATTAGCCCGTAAATCGAACTCTTTTTTTAAATTGTTCATGGAAAGGATATACATAGATATCTTTCTATGTATCATTAGTATTCCTAGGATCAATGTACAACTTTTTCTTGAATCAACAAAAAAAAATTTAAATAAATCCATTTACAAAAATGAAGCAAATGCAGAAAGAACTGATAAAACAAATCAAAGTATAATTCACTTTATTTCGATTATAAAAAAATATTATAATATTAGGAATACGAATTCACAGAATTCTTTTGACATATCTTCCTTGTCACAGGCATATGTATTTTATAAATTATCACAAACCCAAATTATTAACGTATATAAGTATAAGTTAAGATCTGTTTTTGAATATCATCGAAGATTTTTTTTTCTTAAGAATGAAATAAAGGATTCTTTTTTGGGAGTACACAGAATATTTCATTCCAAATTAAGACATAATAACCCTTCCGATTCTGTAATGAATCAATGGACAAATTGGTTAAAGAGTCATTCTCAATATGATTTATCTCAGAGCGGATGGTCTAGACTAATACCACAAAAATGGAGAAATAGAATCAATGAACGTCGTGTGGCTCAAAATAAAGATTTAACCAAATGTGATTCATATGAAAAAACCCGATTAATTCTTTACAAAAAACAACAAGTAGACTCATTAAAAAAAAAAAAAATGAAAAAACAATATGGATATAATCTTTTATCATATAAATCTATTAATTATGCAGATAAGAAGGACTCCTATATTTATGGATATAGGTCACCATTCCAAGCAAATAAAAGGCAAGCAATTTCTTATAATTACAACACGCGTAAAAAAAAATTATTTGATATAACGGGTGATATCTCTATCAAGAATTATATAGCAGAAGATTATATTATAGATATGGAAAAAAATCTGGATAGAAAGTATTTTGATTGGGTGGGAATGAATGTAGAAATACTAAAACGTTCCATATCGAATCTGAAATTTTGGTTCTTTTCAAAATTTGTGATATTTTATAATGCATATACGAGTAACCCGTGGATCATACCAATCCAATTACTTTTTTTCAATTTTAATGTAAATCAAAATGTTAGTGAAAATAAAAACATTACTGGAAAAAAAAAAATAATAGATATTTTTAGACCATCAAAAAAAAAAAAATCTCTTGAATTAGAGTTAGAGACTCGAAATCAAGCAAAAGAAGAATACGCAGATCGAGTAGATCTTGAATCATCTCTCTCAAACCAAGAAAAAGATATTGAAGAAGATTATGCAAGATCGGACGGGAAAGGGGATAAGGGCATAAAGAAAAAGAAATACAAGAACAAGATAGAGGCAGAACTAAATTTTTTACTAAGAAAGTATTTTGGTTTTCAATTGAACTGGAAGGGTTCCTTAAATCAAAGAATAATGAATAATATAAAAGTATATTGTCTCCTGATTAGATTGATAAATCTAAAAGAAATTGCTATAGCCTCTATTCAAAGAGGAGAACTAAGTCTAGATATTATGGTGATTCAGAATCAGAAAGATTTAACTCTTACAGGATTGAGGAAAAATAAAGAATTGATGAAAAAGGGAATATTGATTATCGAACCAGTTCGTCTGTCTAGAAAAAACGATGAACAATTTATTATGTATCAAACCACAAGCCTTTCGTTGATTCATAAGAGTAAGCGCCAAATTAATCAAAGATACCCAGAAAAAAGCCATGTTAATAAGAAGAATTTTGATAAATCCATTACAAAAACAAGAGATCAAAAGATAGCAGAAAATAAAGAAAAAAATCATTATGATTTGCTTGTTCCTGAAAAAATTTTATCCGCTAGACGTTGTAGAGAATTGAGAATTCTAATTTATTTCAATCCTAGGAATAGAAATAGTGTGTATAGAAACACAACATTTTACAATGAGACTAAAGTCAATAATTGCTGTCAAGTTTTGGCTAAAAATAAAGATCTTGATAGATATAAAAAAAAACTAATGAATTTTAAATTATTTCTTTGGCCAAATTATCGATTAGAAGATTTAGCTTGTATGAATCGCTATTGGTTTGATACCAATAATGGAAGTCGTTTCAGTATAGTAAGGATACATATGTATCCGTGATTGAAAATTCGTTAATCTACACTTTTTCTTCTATTTACCGCAACATATCTGGTATGCGAAGACAAATGGATACACACATAAATGCGCGCACGCATTGTCTTAACTTCTTTTCTGAGGCATTGATACTAATTCAATGATGTATCCATTAGATCAAAAATGAATCAACAAAATCGTCTTTTTTTTTTTATTTTAAGCCTACAAATTTTTATTTTGTGAATGCATAAATATCGTATTTTTTTATACCTATTTGAATTGGATTGATTAATAATAATTAAATTGATTTGAAAAAAAAAATGAGGAATTCTTAAAGAAATTAAGAATATTGTGTATACAAAATTTAAATTTTGTGTCATTACTCTTACTGATCAATAAAAATATCTATCAAAAAAGGCGGGGGGAGAGCTTTCATTTTATGGTAAAAAATTCATTTCTACCGGTTATTTCACAAGAAAAAAAAGAAGAAAACCCCGGATCGGTTGAATTTCAAGTATTCAATTTCACCAATAAGATACGAAGACTTACTTCACATTTGGAATTGCACCGAAAAGACTATTTATCTCAAAGAGGTTTACGTAAAATTTTGAGAAAACGGCAACGACTACTGTCTTATTTGTCAAAGAAAAATGGAATACGTTATAAAAAATTAATAAATCAGTTGGATATTCGGGAGTCACAAATTCGTTAATTTGAAGAGTCATTTTGAATTATTCGATTTACTAGATCTTGAATTTTGATGAACTTATTTTCTTTTGTTTTAAGCAATTCATGGAAGAATGAATCGAGGAAAAATCTATGAATGTCCCAGCTACAAGAAAAGACCTTATGATAGTCAATATGGGCCCTCACCACCCATCAATGCATGGTGTTCTTCGACTTGTTCTTACTCTGGATGGTGAGGATGTTATTGATTGTGAACCAATATTGGGTTATTTACATAGAGGAATGGAAAAAATTGCGGAAAACCGAACTATTATACAATATCTGCCTTATGTAACACGTTGGGATTATTTAGCTACTATGTTCACAGAAGCAATAACCGTAAACGGACCGGAACAGTTGGGAAATATTCAAGTACCTAAAAGAGCCAGCTATATCCGAGTAATTATGTTGGAGTTGAGTCGTATAGCTTCTCACCTACTATGGCTGGGACCTTTTATGGCAGATATTGGTGCGCAAACCCCTTTCTTCTATATTTTCAGAGAAAGAGAATTAATATATGATCTATTCGAAGCTGCGACAGGTATGAGAATGATGCATAATTTTTTTCGTATCGGGGGAGTAGCGGCTGATCTACCTCATGGTTGGATAGATAAATGTTTTGATTTTTGCGATTATTTTTTAACAGGGGTTGTTGAATATCAAAAACTTATTACGCGAAATCCTATTTTTTTAGAACGAGTTGAGGGAGTGGGCATTGTTGGTGGAGAGGAAGTAATAAATTGGGGTTTATCAGGACCGATGCTTCGGGCTTCCGGAATACAATGGGATCTACGTAAAGTTGATAATTATGAGTGTTACGAGGAATTTGATTGGGAAGTTCAATGGCAAAAAGAAGGAGATTCATTAGCTCGTTATTTAGTTCGAATTGGTGAAATGATGGAATCCATAAAAATAATTCAACAGGCTTTGGAAGGAATTCCCGGCGGTCCATATGAGAATTTAGAAATCCGCTGCTTTGATAGAGAAAAGGAGCCAGAATGGAATGATTTTGAATATCGATTCATTAGTAAAAAACCGTCTCCGACTTTTGAATTGCCAAAACAAGAACTTTATGTAAGAGTTGAAGCCCCAAAGGGGGAATTAGGAATTTTTCTAATAGGGGATCAGACTGGTTTTCCTTGGAGATGGAAAATTCGTCCACCGGGTTTTATCAATTTGCAAATTCTTCCTCAATTAGTTAAAAGAATGAAATTGGCCGATATTATGACAATACTAGGTAGCATAGATATCATTATGGGAGAAGTTGATCGCTGAAATGATAATTGATACAACAGAAATACAAGATATCAATTCTTTTTCCAGATTGGAATCTTTAAAAGAGGTCTATGGAATTCTCTGGGTACTTGCCCCTATTTTTACTCTTGTATTGGGAATCACAATAAGTGTACTAGCAATTGTATGGTTAGAAAGAGAGATATCCGCAGGGATACAACAGCGTATTGGACCTGAATACGCTGGTCCTTGGGGAGTTCTTCAAGCTCTAGCAGATGGAACAAAACTACTTTTCAAAGAGAATCTTATTCCATCTAGGGGAGATATTCGTTTATTTAGTATCGGACCATCCATATCAGTCATATCAATTCTAATAAGCTATTCAGTAATTCCTTTTGGCTATAACTTTGTTTTATCTGATCTCAATATTGGTGTTTTTTTATGGATTGCTATTTCGAGTATTGCTCCCATTGGACTTCTTATGTCAGGATATGGATCAAATAATAAATATTCCTTTTTGGGTGGTCTACGAGCTGCTGCTCAATCAATTAGTTATGAAATACCATTAACTCTATGTGTGTTATCAATATCTCTACGTGCGATTCGTTGAGACAGAAATTTTTCAATGCTATTGCTATGCTCCTTTCTTTATAGGACTTTCTTTATAGGACTTTATTTATAGGAAAGGGGTAGAATAAATTGTATAGAGATCCTCATTTTCATTATTATTATTCGCAATTCGGATTGAAGAACTAAATCAGATAGTTATATGAGTGAAATAAAACAGCTTCTATTGAATATATTTTATGAATACTATATTTAATATATAGTATGATGATTTTAAATTTTTAAATTGCAGTAAAAATATTGAGTCTCATTTTCTATGTATAAGAATTAAGTGAAAAAAAAATTATAAGCAGAAGAGTCCCTTTACCCCAAGATTGGGTGATTAGTCATCCTGTCTTGAAAGCGGGCTCAAAAGACCAACCTTATTGAGTTTTCACTACCATTTGTATGAATTATCATACATGTATTAACATAAATAAAAGGGGGTTAATAAATGAGTGGATGGTTAGAAACACCAAGATACACAAAGGATTAGTAACGCAGATTATGTAAATTATCCCAAAGAGCATTTACGCATAATAGAAAAAGAATACTAATTGGGGCTTTAAGTTGGTAGAAAAAATCAAGCAGTACTCCCCACAATTCCGATCCAGAGTATGCTCCTATCCACTGATTAAATAAATGACTATCAGGAACGAAATAATCCTTAAATTTTTTTTAAGTCCCCTTTTACTTGTACAAAAAAAGAAGAATAGGAACGAAAAAAAAAATAGAAAGAAAAAAAAAAAAAAAAGAAAAAGCGATCCCCTTTTTCTTTTTTTTTTTCTTTCTTGTATCCATCCATATTCATGGAGATAGAATTCATGTCATAATTCAGAAACAAACTAATGTGTAATTATTTTTCGTAATCGAAAACGATGGGGGGTTTATTGATAATTCTAAAAGAGTTTTTTATTGAAGAATTAAGTTATTACTCAACAAATTCAAATTTTTCATTTTTAAGGGATGAGATCAATTCAGAAGTACCTTTTGTATCTTTATCTTTTATAAAAATGGATTTCTCTTTTTTATTTAATTATTTATTTTTATTTTTTATTAGAACAGACAGAATTCAATTGGTCTAATTCAGAACCGTCCGATAGATCCGATAGATTTGAATCTTATCTATCTTAGGGATATATCAATAGATATAAATAACCGGCCCGGTCCTTAGATTTATTTAAGGCTTTAGAGGAGCCGTATGAGGTGAAAATCTCATGTACGGTTCTGTAATAGCGATGGTAAGAGTAATGTTATCACCGACTAGGATTATCTAACAGTTTAAGTACAGTTGATATAGTTGATACACAATCAAAATATGGTTTTGGGGGATGGAATTTGTGGCGTCAACCTATAGGTTTCATCATTTTTCTAATTTCTTCCCTAGCGGAATGTGAAAGATTACCTTTTGATTTACCAGAAGCGGAAGAAGAGTTAGTAGCCGGTTATCAAACCGAATATTCGGGTATAAAATTTGGTTTATTTTACGTTGCTTCCTATTTAAACCTATTAATTTCTTCATTGTTTGTAACAGTTCTTTACTTGGGCGGTTCGAATATCTCTATTCCGTATATATTCGTTTCTGAGTTTTTTGAAATAAATAAAGCATATGGAGTTTTTGGAACTACGATTGGTATCTTTATTACACTAGCTAAAACTTATTTGTTCTTGTTCATTTCTATCACAACAAGATGGACTTTGCCTAGGCTAAGAATGGATCAATTATTAAATCTTGGGTGGAAGTTTCTTTTACCTATTTCTCTCGGTAATCTATTATTAACAACTTCGTCTCAACTGTTTTCACTGTAAAAGATTGATCTTCTATATTCATAACTTGTCTCAAACAAGAGAAAGAAACGAAACAAAAATATTCATAGATATTCACGATATGTTCCTTATGGTAACTGGGTTCATGAATTATGGTCAACAAACAGTCCGAGTTGCAAGGTACATTGGTCAAAGTTTCATGATTACCTTATCCCACGCAAATCGTTTACCTGTAACTATTCAATATCCTTATGAAAAATTAATCACATCGGAACGTTTCCGCGGTCGAATCCATTTTGAATTTGATAAATGCATTGCTTGTGAAGTATGTGTTCGTGTATGTCCTATAGATCTACCCGTTGTTGATTGGAAACTGGAAACTGATATTCGAAAGAAACGATTGCTTAATTACAGTATTGATTTCGGAATCTGTATATTTTGTGGTAACTGTGTTGAGTATTGTCCAACAAATTGTTTATCAATGACTGAAGAATATGAACTTTCGACTTATGATCGTCACGAATTGAATTATAATCAAATTGCTTTGGGCCGTTTACCAATGTCAGTAATTGATGATTATACAATTCGAACAATTCAAAGAAAATAAAATTCTTTCTAATTAAAAAAAAATTCTTATAAAAAGGAAAATCATATAAATCAAATCATATTCTATATATCATATTCTATATATCATATTCTATATATATATAAATATTAAATAAATATATATATAGTTTAGTTTAGTTTTAATATAGTTTCGAACTACTCTTTCGTATAAAGAATGGAATGACATTGGTCCTATAACTGTACCTATATCAATTCACACTCCTTAGGATTTGATTTAATTTAATGCGGAGAGAAACTTAGTATATCAAATTTTTTCCTGGTCGTATCAATAAGGTCATGAAATTTCGATTTATTTATCTCCTATTTTACATATAATGGATTTACCTGAACCGCTACATGATTTTCTTTTAGTCTTTCTGGGATCCGGTCTTGTATTAGCAAGTCTAGGAGTAGTATTACTTACTAACCCAATTTTTTCTGCTTTTTCGTTGGGACTGGTTCTTGTTTGTATATCTTTATTCTATATTTTATCAAACTCCCATTTTGTAGCTGCAGCACAGCTACTTATTTACGTGGGAGCTATAAACGTTTTAATCATATTTGCTGTGATGTTCATGAATGGTTCAGAATATTACCAAGATTTTCCTCTTTGGACCGTTGGGGATGGAATTACTTTGATGGTTTGTACAAGTATTTTTGTTTCACTAATAACTACTATTCCCGATACATCATGGTACGGGATTATTTGGACTACAAGACCAAATCAGATTATAGAGCAAGATTTGATAAGTACTAGTCAACAAATTGGAATTCATTTATCAACAGATTTTTTTCTTCCATTTGAACTCATTTCAATAATTCTTTTATCTGCTTTGATAGGTGCAATTGTCGTGGCTCGCCAGTAAGAAATCTTTAGAACTAGCAATAGAAATCTAAATTCAATTTTGTTCGATTTTCTCACATTTATTTCCGTTGAATTCTATGTGAACGTGAAAAAGTGTTTATGTAGAAAATCAATTTATTTTTTTTATTGCCAATATATTCTTTTGTTCCAAACTTGTTATATTCTTTAGTCAATCGAATCTGTTGAATTGTTGTTCATATTGAAATGAATCGAAATTGATAAGGAGTTGGTCAATGATGCTCGAACATGTACTTGTTTTGAGTGCCTATTTATTTTCTATCGGTATCTATGGATTGATCACGAGCCGAAATATGGTTAGAGCCCTTATGTGCCTTGAACTTATACTGAATGCAGTTAATATAAATCTCGTAACCTTTTCTGATTTTTTTGATAGTCGCCAATTAAAAGGAAATATTTTTTCAATTTTTGTTATAGCTATTGCAGCCGCTGAAGCAGCTATTGGATCGGCTATTGTTTCGTCAATTTATCGTAACAGAAAATCAACTCGTATCAATCAATCGAATTTGTTGAATAAATAGTATTAATCATCATAATTAATTAATTATAAAAAGTAGAATTTAGAATAGTGTAATATTCATCAATTCAAATTAGCATGTATGCTACACAACTTATGATCATGTTTGCGAAAACGTAAGAAATCAAAATATCTTGGTCCTCTTCTTTTCTTATGAATTGATCCAGAAGTCAATTTTGATTAGCAAAATTCTGGTAAATCATTGATTCATCTGGTATCTAAATATATGATTCATTTACGAGTTTACTAGATCGAAAATTTTTAATTTTTGATGTTCAAAAATTACTATAGATCCAATGTCACACTCAGTAAAGATTTATGATACATGTATAGGATGTACTCAATGTGTCCGAGCCTGCCCCACAGATGTATTAGAAATGATCCCTTGGGACGGATGTAAAGCTAAGCAAATTGCTTCTGCCCCAAGAACAGAGGACTGTGTTGGTTGTAAGAGGTGTGAATCCGCCTGTCCGACGGATTTCTTAAGTGTTCGAGTTTATTTATGGCATGAAACAACTCGAAGCATGGGTCTAGCTTATTGATACGTTTCAAAAAACACCACACGAATACGTTTTTTTACTGGCAAAAACCCGTGCTCAAAATAGAAAATATTTTCTTTTCTATTTTGAGCACGGGTTTTTCTGGCCCAAGTGTATCTTATTTTTATCACGAATTATTTTCCTTGGTTAACAATAGTTGTAGTTTTGCCAATAGCCGGGGGTTCCTTAATCTTCTTATTTCCTCATAGAGGAAATAAGGTAATTAGGTGGTATACCATTTGTATATGCTTAATTGATCTCCTTCTAACAACCTATGCATTTTGTTATCATTTCAAATTGGATGACCCATCAATCCAACTGACGGAAAATTATAAATGGATCCATTTTTTTGATCTTTACTGGAGATTAGGAATAGATGGACTCTCTATAGGACCTATTTTACTGACGGGATTTATCACCACTTTAGCTACTTTAGCGGCTCAGCCGGTTACTCGCGAATCCCGATTATTCCATTTCCTGATGTTAGCAATGTATAGCGGTCAAATAGGACCCTTTTCTTCTCGAGACATTTTACTTTTTTTCATCATGTGGGAATTAGAATTAATTCCCGTTTATCTACTTTTATCCATGTGGGGGGGAAAGAAACGTTTGTATTCAGCTACAAAGTTTATTTTGTACACTGCGGGAAGTTCTGTTTTTTTATTAATGGGAATTCTAGGTATCGGTTTATATGGTTCTAATGAACCAACATTAAATTTTGAAACATTAACTAATCAATCGTATCCCGTGGCGCTGGAAATAATATTCTATATGGGATTTCTTATTGCTTTTGCTGTCAAATCGCCGATTATACCCTTACATACATGGTTACCAGACACCCACGGAGAGGCACATTACAGCACTTGTATGCTTTTAGCCGGAATCTTATTAAAAATGGGAGCATATGGATTGATTCGAATTAATATGGAATTATTACCCCGCGCTCATTCTATATTTTCCCCCTGGTTAATGATATTAGGTTCAATTCAAATAATCTATGCAGCTTCAACATCTCTTGGTCAACGTAATTTAAAAAAAAGAATAGCTTATTCCTCGGTATCTCATATGGGTTTCATAATTATAGGAATTGGTGCTATAAGCGATATGGGGCTCAACGGGGCCATTTTACAAATAATCTCCCATGGATTTATTGGCGCTGCGCTTTTTTTCTTGGCGGGAACTAGTTATGATAGACTACGTCTTCTTTATCTCGACGAAATGGGCGGAATGGCTATCCCAATGCCAAAAATATTCACAGTTTTCAGTATCTTCTCGATGGCTTCTCTTGCATTGCCGGGCATGAGCGGTTTTGTTGGAGAATTGATAGTTTTTTTTGGAATAATTACCAGCAAAAAATATCTTTTAATGACAAAAATACTAATTACTTTTGTAACAGCAATTGGAATGATATTAACTCCTATTTATTCATTATCTATGTTACGGCAGATGTTCTATGGGTACAAGCTTTTTAATACACCAAACTCTTATTTTTTTGATTCTGGACCGCGAGAATTTTTTATTTCGATTTCTATCCTTATACCCGTAATAGGTATTGGTATTTATCCGGATTTCATTTTCTCATTCTCGGTTGACAAGGTTGAAGCTATTCTATATAATTTTTTATAGATAGTTTTCGTGAATAAATGAATAAAACCAAAAAATCAAAAAGAGAAATAAACCCTATGTACAATGAAAAAAAACTTTTTCCGTTGCATTAACTTAAAAAAATGAATTTGAATTGTAATCGAATATGTTTGTTGTTTGTGAGAACCCCTTGAATCACTACATTACTTGATTTAAAGGGTTCTCGACGATTTAGGGGAAGTTTTCTTAATATATAATATAATCGAATTTATTATATATGCTTTCTATATTTGTATTTGTCAGGTCCTTTACTCACTTTAATTCAATTAGATGTAAATAAACCATAACTGTGTAGTCCTATTCCTAATAGATTGATCCCAAAATAACATATCCAAATTATAAGAAAGCCCATAGAGGCCACTATTGAAGAATTTACACCTTCCAATTTTTTATTTTTTCTAGTATGTAAATAAATCGCGAATATGGTCCAAGTAATAAAGGCCCAAGTTTCCTTTGGATCCCAATTCCAATATGATCCCCATGCCTCATTAGCCCATACTGCTCCTGAAAGAATACCTATCGTTAAAAATATAAAACCTAGACTAATAATACGATAACTCCAATGATCCAATTGTTGAATAAATTGAGACCTGTAATAATTTACAGAAGAAAAAGAAGTTTTTCGTAAAACATTCTTTCTTTCATTCATATTCATGTATTTGATCTCAGCAAAAGAAGATGGTTCATTTAAAAAATAAAAATTATTATTTTTACCAAAAATTTGTATGACTTCTCGAAATGTAATGACTAAAATAGCTACTGATAATAATGATCCACATAAAAGAGCTGCATAGCCCAATATAATCATACTTACGTGCATCATTAACCAATGGGATTGTAGAGCGGGTACTAATATTGCGGATTGATGCATTTCGGTTAAAAGACCCGAAGTAGCAAAACCTTGGGTAAAAATAACACTTGGTGCGATTATTGTACTTAAATGGTTTTTATTCTTTTTAAAACATGGAATCATATGAAAAATGGAAAAACCCCATGAAAGAAAGATTAATGATTCATATAAATCACTAAATGGTAAATGGCCCGAAAAAATCCAACGAGTAACTAACAATGCCGTTATACAGAAAAAGGTTATTATCATGCCTTTTTCGGACGAATCATATAATCTTACGATTTCATTGACTAATAAGGTTATCAAATGAATTGAAATTACAATTGATACGATCGAAAACGATATATGAGTTAATATATGCTCTAAAGTTGAAAATATCATATAAAAAAAATGAAAATAAAAAAAAGGTCTGAATACTAGTAATAGAAATCGGGAATTGAATTCATTATAGGACTTACTCTTTTAGAAGATAAGATGCCATGCCGCCACTCGGACTCGAACCGAGATGCTCTAGCACTGCTTCCTAAGAGCAGCGTGTCTACCAATTTCACCATGGCGGCTTACTCGAAATAATAATAAGCGATTTTTAGTCAATCGTCGAGATTGAAAGAATCAATGAAAATACAATATTTGTTTAGTAAACATTAAAGAATTTAAAGAATTCTATTATAAGAATAATTATTATTAGAATATTAGAATTATTTTATTAGAATTATTCTACTAAATTTCTAATAAATTCTTATTTATTAGAATAACTTCTTAATAAGAAATAAGAAATTCTTAATAATAAATAAGAAATTATTAGAATAGAGAAATATATATTAAATCTGAAATATATATATATATTTCAGATTTAATATATATATATAAATAAAATAGAAAATAAATAAAATAGAATAATATAAATTTGGATAATATAAAAAAAAATATAAAATAAATTAAGAAAGATAAATATAAATAGATTAGATTATTATTTTTAAATAATAATAAATAATTAATTAAATAATAAATAATTATAGACAATTCTATATTAAATATTCTATTCTATATTAGAGAATATTCTTTGAATCCAGCTAATTCAGATTATTCCAACTTTGTATTTGTTACACAAAAAAACTTTTTGAGTTCCCCGTAGAAATAGATTGCGATAATGAAAAAGCTTTCAATGCTGTCCAATATCCCCTTTTTTTCCAAAAAGTTTTCCGAATTCTTTTTTTTGATATAGAAGTGCGCTTTTTTGGAACTGCCATTCAACTAGTATAGTTTTTCATTGCTACAGTTCAATGTGAAAGACATTTCTTCTGTAAATGAAAACGAATTGTTCTTTAATTAGCCATATATCTTATCTATCTTAATTTCCCTTTTTTATGTTTTCTATCTTCTATCTAAAGTAAAACATTGAATATTATAACCCTTTTTCAAAATTTTTCCAAACATACTTTTTATTGTAATGGAAAATAATCAATTAGTTCAAAAATGAACTAATGTTTTAATGTTTTTGAATAAAAAAAAATTATTATTTTATTGGGTCATGTCATATGAATTGTTTTTTATGATTCATATCAAAATAAACAAACGAATGTTCTTACTATAGATAAAAATTTTTGTATAATTTTTAAAATATAAATTTTAGTATATTCAAATTTTATTATTATTTATTATATTATTATTTATTAATAGTAATATTTGTTACTAAAAACAAAAATCAAATAAAAACAAAAAAAAGTTTATTTTTCACTAGGAATTTGGTTATTGGCCCATTTTGACTTTGTACTTTGCAATATTTGAAGTATTGTGCAAAGATTCAGAATAATTAATAATAGATAATTCTATTTATATGTATGTTCACTTTTTTTTATTAACTGAACCTTTTACAAAAGAGATAAAACCGACGAATAAGAAAAAAAACTCATTAAGAATCAAACTCTTTTTTATTCTTTATTTATTTATTTTTATGGAGTATACACATCAATCTTCATGGATCATACCTTTCATTCCACTTCCAGTTCCTATGTTAATAGGAGTGGGACTTCTACTTTTTCCCGCGGCAACAAAAAATCTTCGCCGTATGTGGGCATTTCCTAGTATTTTTTTTTTAAGTATAGTTATGATTTTTGCCGTCGATCTGTCTATTCATCAAATCAATAACAGTTCTATCTATCAATATGTATGGTCGTGGACTATAAATAATGATCTTTCTTTAGAGTTTGGCTACTTGATCGATTCACTTACCTCTATTATGTCAATATTAATAACTACTGTTGGCATTCTGGTTCTTATTTATAGTGATAATTATATGTCTCATGATCAAGGATATTTGAGATTTTTTGCTTATATGAGTTTTTTTAATACTTCAATGTTGGGATTAGTTACTAGTTCTAATTTGATACAAATTTATATTTTTTGGGAATTGGTTGGAATGTGTTCTTATCTATTAATAGGTTTTTGGTTCACACGTCCTATTGCGGCAAATGCTTGTCAAAAAGCGTTTGTAACTAATCGTGTAGGGGATTTTGGTTTATTATTAGGAATTTTAGGTCTTTATTGGATAACAGATAGTTTGGAATTTCGGGATTTGTTTCAAATATTCAAGAACTTGATTTTGAATAATGAGGTTAATATTTTTTTTGTTACTTTGTGTGCCCTCTTGTTATTTTGCGGTTCAGTTGCTAAATCTGCCCAATTTCCCCTTCATGTATGGTTACCGGATGCTATGGAAGGACCTACTCCTATTTCCGCTCTTATACATGCTGCTACTATGGTAGCAGCGGGAATTTTTTTGATAGCTCGACTTCTTCCTCTTTTCATAGTTATACCCTCCATAATGAATGGAATAGCTTTCATAGGTATAATAACAGTAGTATTAGGAGCTACTTTAGCTCTTGCTCAAAAAGATATTAAGAGAAATTTGGCCTATTCCACAATGTCTCAATTGGGTTATATGATGTTAGCTCTAGGTATGGGCTCTTATCGAGCCGCTTTATTTCATTTGATTACTCATGCTTATTCAAAAGCATTGTTGTTTTTAGGATCCGGATCCATTATTCATTCAATGGAAGCTATTGTTGGATATTCTCCAGAAAAAAGTCAAAATATGGTTCTTATGGGCGGTTTAACAAAACATGCGCCAATTACAAAAACTGCTTTTTTAATGGGTACACTTTCTCTTTGTGGTATTCCGCCCCTTGCCTGTTTTTGGTCCAAAGATGAGATTCTTAATGATAGTTGGTTGTATTCACCAATTTTCGCAATAATAGCTTGTTCCACAGCAGGATTAACTGCATTTTATATGTTTCGGATCTATTTACTTGTTTTTGAAGGATATTTAAACGTTCATTTTCAAAATTTCAATGGAAAAAAAAATAGTTCATTCTATTCAATATCTTTATGGGGTAAAGAAGGAAAAAAAATTTTAAAAAAGAAAATTCATTTATTAGCTTTATTAACAATGAATAATAATGAAAGGACTTCTTTTTTTCCGAAGAATACATATCCACATTCAATTAATCAAAATGTCAAAAGCATAACACGTCTTTGTATTGATAGTACCTATTTTGGTACTAAAAAGGCTGCTTGTTTCTATCCTCATGAATCGGACAATACTATGCTTTTTTCTATGCTTGTATTAGTACTATTTACTTTGTTCGTTGGGGCCATAGGAATATCTTTCAGCCAAGAAGGAA